ATGATCACTATGAGTCAGACTCAATAGAATTCTTTTTTCTGTCGTTAAGGCGGAGAGCTGAACCAAGAATTTTCTTTCTTCCTCATGAATCGAATCACTGTTCGCGACCCAGGATTCTATTTTATCATCAATCCAATCCCCGTTCACGTTTTTTCTTTTTCTTATCAATGAATAGATCTCTTTACTTGTATGACTTAGATGTCTCGTATTTATAGAAAAAGCGATTCGATTGATGGGAAATAGAAAGAGATTCTTTAACCAGAAAGAATTCGGTTCAGACGTAGGATACTTATCTAGAAGTTTTCGCAACTCAATCTCAATCATTGATGAGGGAATCATCAAAGATTTGACCTTTTCGAACTCTGTCTGTAACTCACTAAAGGTCTGGGAAACAAAGAAAAGATGTATAAGAACGAGATATCCAGCAACAAGAACAAGGAAAAGGATTGAATAGAGGAATTCCCAAACATTTGGCGATCTCAGATGTGTCGATATCAACGACGACTTATTCTTTTTATTTCGATGAATCATTTCTTTGGACAGAAGATTATGTAACCATTTACTCGAGATCTCACTTCTGAGAAAAAATTGCATCTTCCACAATTTTGTCTGAAGAATTCGCCACGATATACCCATAATATCATGAAAAATGGATACACTGCTACTTAGTATTGACAATAGGTCTGAAAAAGTATCTAAAAATATCGAATTTAGATATTTGTACCCTGTCGAAGTAAAGAAGCTTGGCATATATGTTTGGAATAGATTCCATTTTTTTGAGAGAATTGAAAAAGCACTATCTCGTTGAAAGGTTGTATACATCCGCCCTTTCTGAACCCCAACGCATTTCTTTAGACAAAGACTCTGTTTTTTCCTTTTTTCGGATGGGAAATCTTTCTCAGAACATGGAATGTGAATCAAACCTATATTTGAATTGAAATTGGGACACTCATGAAGGTTCTTTCCTTCTGAATCAGATAGATTCATATCTGAAAGAGGTTGACAATAAGTTCTTTCAAAATTGACAATTTGTCCCTCTGTTAGAGGGTTTCCAGAAGTGTCTACGATCGAATAAATAGCTCTACGAACGAATGGATCGGGTCGACTTAGAAAATGAAAAGATTTGTCCAAGTTATACCTTTCGTCACCACTTTGTGGAAAATCGTTAGGTATGAATATGTTAGATACTTGTGACTCGATTGGTGAAATAGTAGTTCTCCCCCCAAAAACATGTTTTTTTTTACCAACGCACAAAGAAAATCTTTTCTTGCGAAGGAACAAGATATTGAGAAATTGCCCATATAGAAAATATGAATTATTATTACGAGCCTTTTCCACAGAAAAAGGGAATCTTTTGTTACAATAGAAGCAGAAGTGATGCGGATTATTCAAGAATCGAAGTCGATTTGCTTTATAAAAAGAGGATATCAATGAACTTCTGTGAAATGGTTTCCCGGGATTCAGCCAATTGTCTTGATCGTAGAATATCATTGAGAAATAGGAATCTTTGTTATCAAAGGATTTCCTGCGATTAGTTCTAGTATGGAATGAGTCAATCATCCGCTTTGGTATCTTATTGAACAAAAATGGTGATATTGTTCCTCCATTGATCAAGAATTTCGAAGTACCATCATCAGCCAGTAAGAAGGGGTTCAATTTTTTCAAATGAACAATTTGAAAACCTATCGATTCTAACAACTGATTGCAGAGTTTATCATTCGGACCTTTCAATTCATAGATGTTGATTTCGGACCTATGAATGGGGGTATTCCCAAAACTTACACAGGAAAAAGGAAAAGAAAGTGAATTAGACAAAAAGAAAAGCAACTTGGCCAAAAAACGAAGTGACTTGCCCAAAAAACGAAGTGACTGGGGGAAAAGGAAAAAGAAACGAAGTGACCTGGACCACTTGGGCAAAAAGAAAGTAAGCAACTTATACACATCTTTTTCGAATTTCTTGCAAACCTCAGAATAATTCATCAAAAATTGATTAATACGAATACGTGTATAAATACGTAATTGATCAAACATTACTTGAAAACGGCTCTTTTGCACTTGAAAATGCACTTGAAAACAGCTTTTCTGCTCAGAAAGGAAATGTTCCAAATGTTCCTGGCAATTCTTGCTCCCATTGGACCATTTGTATATATATGCATAATCTTGTTTGATCATATATTTCATTAGAGTTCTATGACTGAGAGTATCCTTTCCTTTTTGATCCCTTTGAATTCCATATTCGAAGTTGCGATCGGATCTATTCATTAAAAAGAATCGATTCAATACACTTCTTATGTACCTATTATATTGGATTTGAATCAGATTTCGGATCAATCTATATTGATTGACTGCTTCCATTATGTTATTGCTAGCAAATACCACCATTTTTTGCTTTAGATCTCCCAAACCATTCCCGCAGGAGATCCAGACCCGTTTTTGTCTGATCCTTCGAAAAAAATATTCATTCTCCTCATAACGAAAAAGAACAGGAGACAGAACCAAT